GGCCAAATTATGTTGGATTTTTTAGCATTGAGAAATTCACCTAAAAATCCAGTAGAGCTTTTTAGGCTAATATTTGGGCAAAATTTTGCGGGGGATAAATGCGAAATGCATATATATATATATATAATGCGGATGGCTAACCCATATTTCAACTTGGTGGCCTGCACGTTCTCGAACCTTCCTTGGTTTCGGGGTTTGACAAGGATAACAGGATTTGCTGAGCGTAGGGGGTAGGGGGGTTTGTCGCGCAAAAGCCAAAAGGGGGGGCATCTATATAAGGGTTAGTTGGAAGAAGAGACGTATATGTTATGCACTTGATTGAGTAATATGTAATTCTTAAGTTATGTCTTTCAATGATGAACCTACGTGAATTATTACAAGGAACTGCACGACCTTGATATGTTAATTGCGCCTGCACTCTGAAATGTAAGTGAAGGGAAACCAAAAAAAAGAACCCTATGCATATAAAAGAATGCCCGGCATGTGGGGTAATGCGGAGTATGTAATTACACCAGTAACCGTATGCAAGGAAAAGTAAGTAATAATGGAACTTCACACTTCTGACCCTGAAAGAGAAACCAGATACAAGGAATAGTTCACAATATACCATATCTACATATTGTGTCCTGATTCTATCATGAATAGTATGCCTTATATGGACCGGTTGGTGGTCTCTTACTACATTAAGATGGTTTAACTAAATCTTAGTTGTTTATTTCGAGGAAAAATGTGAGAGCCATATCTAGGGGAAATATATATTTCCCAGGTTAAAATAAAATATTTCTGAATTTTAACGATATGCTTATGTACGTCTTAGACGTTAGTACTTGCTTTTAGGTTAAAATAAATGAATGGTGATAATACATATATATGTACTAACACAACACATGATATTGTGCATACTGCACTATCATGCATTTACCATCAGAAGATAGTTTAATTTAGAATTCTGGCTTTGGGAGCCAGGGGTGGGAGTTAAAATCTCCTTTTTCTGGGCGCTAGGAGGGAATTTAACCCTCGATCTTCGGATTACAAGACCGATGCTTTTAGGCTAAGCTACTAGGGCAGGCTCATTTTAATGCTTTATTCTCCATTAATCCTGCTAGTGGGATAAGAATGAGAAAGAGTGCAAAATATAGGACGGATGCGACTTGACCAATGATAATATATGGATGTTCTACGGGTATGCCCCCAATTCATGTTAGAATAATTATGTCTGCAACTAGGGTTCAGAATAGGAATTGGGTCACCGGACGGAAGGTTAGTCCTCGTTGTTTTGAGGTGTGTAGAATTGGCACAACCATTAGCACCAGGATGCTGAATAATAGTGCAAGAACCCCGCCTAATTTATTAGGAATAGATCGGAGAATGGCGTATGCAAACAAGAAGTATCATTCTGGCTGAATATGTGGGGGTGTCACGAGTGGGTTTGCTGGGGTAAAGTTTTCTGGATCACCTAATAGGTTGGGGGAAAATAGCGCCAGCGAGGTGAGGGCCAGCAACATGATTACGAAGCCGAGAAGGTCTTTGTATGAGAAGTATGGGTGGAAAGAAATTTTGTCCGCGTCAGAGTTAGCCCCGCCCCCGTTGTTTGATCCCGTCTCGTGTAGGAATAGTAAGTGCAGGATGGTTGCGCCTGCAACGACGAACGGCAGGAGGAAGTGGAACGCGAAGAATCGCGTGAGAGTTGCGTTATCTACTGAGAAACCGCCTCAAATTCATTGAACAAGGGTATCTCCCATGTAGGGGACTGCTGACAGGAGGTTTGTGATTACGGTAGCACCTCAAAAAGATATTTGTCCTCATGGGAGTACATAGCCCACGAAGGCTGTCATTATAACCAGAAGAAAAAATACTACCCCAATGTTTCAGGTCTCTTTATAAAGATATGAGCCGTAATATAGACCTCGTGCGATGTGTATGTAAAGACAGATGAAGAAGAAGGATGCTCCGTTGGCATGTAGGTTTCGAATAAGTCAGCCGTAGTTAACGTCCCGGCAAATATGGGTGACTGATGAGAATGCGGTTGAGATATCGGAGGTGTARTGTATGGCTAAGAATAACCCCGTTAGGATTTGGGTAATTAAACATAACCCTAGAAGAGATCCGAAATTTCATATTGCTGAAATGTTAGATGGTGTTGGAAGGTCGACTAGCGCGTCATTAGCGATTTTTATTAGTGGGTGGGTTTTTCGTAGGCTTGCCATTATTGTTCTTGTAGTTGAACTACAACGGTGGTTCTTCAAGTCACTGGTCTCGGTTAAAATCCGAGCAAGAATTATGACCTATTTTGTGTTTTTGTTACTGGTAGCTTTAATTGTGGGGTTAATTGCTGTTGCATCTAATCCCACGCCCTACTTTGCTGCTTTAGGTTTAGTGTTGGCGCCCGGGGTCGGGTGCGGGGTGCTGGTTGGCTGCGGGGGGTCTTTTCTATCCCTGGTCTTATTTCTAATTTATTTAGGGGGGATACTTGTGGTGTTTGCTTATTCGGCGGCCTTGGCTGCTGAGCCATTTCCAGAGGCTTGGGGAAGTCGCTCGGTCGCTGGCTATGTAGTGGTGTACTTAGTTGGTGTTATCTTAATAGCAGGGGTACTCTGGGGGGGCTGGTACGAGGGCTCTTGGGTGACTATTGATGGACTTAAGGAGTTCTCTATGTTGCGGGGAGACGTTGGGGGTGTAGCCATGATGTACTCTTTTGGGGGTGCAATATTGGTTATTTGTGCTTGGGTGCTGCTTCTGACGCTGCTCGTAGTGCTGGAGCTTACTCGGGGTTTAAGCCGGGGCACCCTCCGGGCGGTTTAGATAAGGACTAGGAGAATGGCCAGGGTTATGGTTAGGAGGAAGATGGTTAAGTATGTCTTAATTATTCCCCGCTGAATATCACTTACCACTTTCGCCATGGTCATTTGAGCGAGCGCGAGTCCTTTAGGCCCGGTGGTTTGGAATCATGTTTGGTCAAGCTTAGTTGCAACCGATTGTCCTAGGGTCAGGTTGGTCTTCGGGGAGAGCCGGTGTACTAATGCAGGAAAATATCCCAGCATGTTGGAGAAGTGATGGGTAGAAGTCGTTGGCACGATTTTAATTTGCTTGCCGGTTATGGTTGCAAGCTCCATGGCTACTAGGAGTCCAATAATAGTTACGATCAGGGCTGCTAACTTAAGGGTGGTGGGTATTGTCATGACAGGTGTGGTTGAGGGCAGAAAGTTAGAGGTAATAATAAGGCCCGCAACGATACTCCCTCAGGCAAGCCGTTTGATAGGGTTAATTACTAGGGGGTTGTTTTCGTCAATAGGGGAGAGTGGGAGGAATCGAGGAGACCCCATAGTTACGAAATATACGACCCGGAAGCTGTAGACTGCGGTGAATGAGGTGGCAATCAGTGTAAGAGTTAGGGCCCAGGCGTTAAGGTAAGAGGTGTTTAGGGCCTCAATGATAGCATCTTTTGAGAAGAACCCGGCCAAGAATGGGGTGCCTGTCAGGGCTAGGCTGCCGATCGTAAGATAGGCTGATGTGGCAGGCATGAGCTTGTGAAGGCCTCCCATCTTCCGAATGTCCTGTTCATCATTTAGGCTGTGGATAATAGAGCCGGAGCAGAGAAAGAGCATGGCTTTAAAGAACGCGTGCGTACAAATATGGAGAAACGCCAGTTGTGGCTGACTCAGGCCAATGGTTACTATCATTAAGCCAAGTTGACTGGATGTTGAGAATGCTACAATTTTTTTGATATCGTTTTGGGTAAGAGCACAGGTGGCTGTGAATAAAGTGGTTAGTGCGCCTAAGCATAAACAAATTGTTAGGGCTAGTTGGTTATTTTCCATGAGGGGGTGAAGTCGGATCAATAGGAAGATTCCGGCGACGACCATGGTGCTGGAGTGGAGGAGGGCAGAAACTGGTGTGGGGCCCTCTATGGCAGAAGGAAGCCAGGGATGTAGGCCGAATTGGGCCGATTTTCCTGTTGCTGCAAGAATAAGTCCTACTAAGGGGATGGTCATGTCGAAGCTTTTTGATAAGAAGAAGATTTGTTGAATTTCTCATGAGTTCAGGTTTATCGCGAACCAGGCCATGGCCAAAATTAATCCAATGTCCCCTACGCGGTTATAAATAACGGCTTGGAGGGCCGCTGTATTGGCGTCTGCCCGCCCGTGTCATCAGCCGATTAACAAAAAGGACATAATTCCAACCCCTTCTCAACCAATAAATAACTGGAACATGTTGTTGGCTGTAACAAGCGTAATTATGGCCACCAAGAACAAGAGCAAATATTTAAAGAACCGGTTCATGTTAGGGTCAGAGTGCATATATCATAATGCAAATTCCAAGATTGATCAGGTGACATAAAGGGCGATAGGGGTGAAGATTAGGGAGTAATGGTCGAATTTAAAGCTGATGTTTGCGTCAAATATTTGTGTGTTCATTCAATGTCAGTTCGTGGTAATACTTTCCACTCCTTGGTCGAGGAAAATTATAAGTGGGAGCAAGCTGATGAAGAACGCGGTGCTAACTGCAGCTTTGACATGTGTATTTGCCCACTCTGGTTTTTGAGGGTTAGGGCTCAAGGTTGTTAATAGGGGAAACACAAGGGTTGCGAGGACTAAAATAAGTGAGGATGATATCGCTAGGGCTGTTAGGTTCATAGCTTCTGCTTGGATTTGCACCAAGAGTTTTTGGTTCCTAAGACCAACGGATGAGCTGTTATCCTTCAAAAGCGTAAGGAAGCCGAGGATTTTAACCTCGGTGCGTAAGGATTAGCAGTACTTACTGATGTCTGTCCTTCCTTGGTGAGTAAGGGGACTCTAACTCCTGTCTTTAGAATCACAATCTAATATTTTGGTTAAACTATACTTACTAGTAACATCATCCTCACATGAGTTCTGGTTTTGCTACAAGGAGAACTACCGGAATAAAATGAAGGGCCATTAATAAGTGTTCTCGGGTGTGGAAGGGTGCAAGTTTCATGACGTGGGCTGGTGTCGGACCGCGTTGAGACATTAAGAACATGTAAAGAGAGTAGCCGGCGGTGATCAGCGTCCCTAGTCCTGTTAGTGCAATGGTTCATGGGGATCAGTTAAAGAGGGTTGTAATGATTATAAGTTCTCCTATTAAATTAGGTAAGGGTGGTAGTGCTAGGTTAGCCAGGTTGGCAACGAACCATCAGACTGCTGTTAATGGGAAGATTACTTGTAACCCCCGGGCAAGAATTATTGTTCGACTATGGGTCCGTTCGTAGGCCGTGTTGGCTAAGCAGAATAGTATAGAGGATACCAAGCCATGGGCAATTATGAGGATGATTGCACCTGAAAATCCCCATGGAGTCTGAATTAGAATGCCTCCGGCTACAAGGCCTATGTGGCTGACAGAGGAGTAGGCGATTAGTGATTTGAGGTCTGTTTGTCGCAGGCAAATGGACCCGGTTATGATAACGCCCCATAGTGCTAGAACAATGAAGGGGTAGACCAGTTCTTTGGAGAGCGGGTCTAGTATAACCATTATCCGTATTATCCCGTAACCCCCAAGTTTCAGTAGGACTGCTGCTAGTACCATGGATCCTGCAACGGGGGCCTCTACGTGCGCTTTTGGCAGTCACAGGTGTACTCCATACAGCGGTATTTTCACTAAAAAGGCGATTAAGCAGCCTGCTCATCAGATTTTGTGGCCCCAGGAGTCTAGTAATATTGGTTGGGCATATTGAATTACCAGCATAGACAAGGTTCCTGTAGATTGTTGGAGGAGAAGTAGGGCGACTAAAAGTGGGAGGGATCCGGCTAGGGTATAAAACAGGAAGTAGGTGCCCGCGCTGAGGCGTTCAGTTTGATTACCCCATCGAGTAATAATAATAAGGGTAGGGATAAGTGTGGCCTCAAATATAATATAAAACATAATAATCTCGGTGGCACCAAATGCTATAATTAGGAAAGTTTGGAGCGAGGCAAGAAGCGTAATGTACAGGCGCTGTCGGCTGATAGGTTCAGGGTCAATGTGGTTTTGGCTGGCCAAAATTATTAGGGGGAGGAGCCAGCATGTTAATACTAGGAGAGGGGTGGATAGGGGGTCTGTGGCTAAATATGAGCTGGATGCGGTTCATCCAGTTTCCGACGTCCACTTTAGTCAGGTGAGGCTAATAAGGGCAATGGAAAGACTGTGAGTAGTTGTGGCAGTTCACAGCCACTTAGAGGGAACCAGTCAAATTGTTGGGAATAATATAATTGTAGGGACTAGTACTTTTAACATTGCAGGAGATTGAGATTTTGTAGGCGGTCCGTGCCATGGGTGCGGGCTGTGGCGACCAGGAGTGCAAGGCCTGTACTTGCTTCGCAGGCGGAAAAAGCTAGTAGTAGCATAGGGGCCGTAGAGAAGCTTGTTGATTCGAACTGTAGGGCTCACAGCGCTAGTGCAATAAATAAGGATAGTATTATTCCCTCTAGGCATAATAATGCAGAGAGTAGGTGGGTGCGATGAAATGCTAATCCTATTAATCCTAAAACAAAGGCTGAGCTAAAGCTAAAGTGTACTGGTGTCATAAGGGGGTCGTGGATTTGAACCACGGTTTTCTGAGCCGAAATCAGAGGTCTTTCTTGGACTAACCCTCTATTCTGCTCATTCCAGGCCCCCTTGGGTTCATTCATAAACTAATCCGAGGGTTAATAGCACTAGGACGGCAGTTGCTCAAAAGAATGTTCCGGTTGGGCTGTGAAGTTGGTCTCCCCAGGGTAGAGGGAGGAGAAGGGCAATTTCTAGGTCAAATAAGAGGAATAAAATTGCTACTAAGAAGAACCGAAGGGAGAAGGGTAGTCGGGCAGATCCTAGTGGGTCAAACCCGCACTCATAGGGGGAGAGCTTCTCCGCGTCCGGGTTTATTTGTGGTAATCAGAAGGACACTACTGCTAGGACTGATGATAGGGTTATTGTAATAATAAAAATAGTTGTAATTAGGTTCATTATCTTTCCCTGGGGTCTAACCAAGACTGAATGATTGGAAGTCACTTGTACTAACTTTAATACTAGAAAGATATGAGCCTCATCAATAGATGGATACGTAGAGGAATAGTCAGACTACGTCAACAAAATGTCAGTATCAGGCAGCGGCTTCAAAGCCGAAGTGGTGCTCGGATGTAAAGTGGTATTGAACTTGGCGGAGAAGGCACACGGCTAGGAAGGTTGACCCGATGATAACGTGTAGGCCGTGGAAGCCCGTGGCCACAAAGAATGTAGAGCCATATACCCCGTCTGCAATTGTGAAAGGCGCCTCGTAATACTCTATGGCCTGAAGGGCGGTGAAATAAAATCCTAGAATAATCGTAAGTGCAAGAGATTGAATGGCTTGTTTTCGTTCACCCTCTATAATGCTGTGGTGGGCCCATGTGACCGTTACACCAGATGCTAGTAATACAGCCGTGTTGAGGAGGGGCACCTCGAATGGGTCTAGTGTGGTAATTCCTGCAGGGGGTCAGCATCCTCCTAGCTCAGGCGTTGGTGCCAGACTTGAATGGTAAAAGGCTCAGAAGAAACCTAAGAAGAAGAATACTTCAGAAGTGATAAATAGGATTATACCATAGCGTAGTCCTTTTTGCACTGGAGGTGTGTGGTGTCCCTGGAAGGTCCCCTCCCGAATAACATCACGTCACCATTGGAATATTGTGAGGAGGAGGAGGACTAGTCCAAGAGTTATTAGTGTTACTGAGTGGAAGTGAAACCAGATTGCTAGGCCGGATGTTATTAGTAGGGCACCGACGGCTCCGGTTAGTGGTCATGGGCTTGGATCAACCATATGATATGCATGTGCTTGGTGGGCCATTAAACGTTTTCTTGTAGATAGAGGCTTAGGAGTAGTACAAATACGTAGGCCTGAATCATGGCTACTGCAACCTCTAGGAGTGTTAGTAAGAAGAGCACGGCAGCAGTCAGAATCGCCACCGTTGGTATTATAGGTAACAACACAAATACGGCTGTGGCAATGAGTTGAATTAGTAGGTGGCCTGCGGTTAAGTTGGCCGTAAGTCGGACTCCCAGCGCTAATGGTCGGATAAACAGACTAATTGTCTCGATAATAATCAGCACGGGGATTAGGGGGATGGGAGTTCCCTCTGGCAGAAGGTGTCCAAGAGCAACTGTTGGTTGGTTTCGCATACCAATAATTACTGTCGCAAGCCATAGTGGTACAGCGAGTCCTATATTTAGGGACAGCTGTGTGGTAGGTGTAAAGGTATATGGGAGAAGACCCAGCATGTTAATAGTGATGAGGAATACTATTAAAGAAGCCAGTAGTAGTGCCCATTTATGTCCTCCTACGTTCAAAGGTAATATAAGCTGATTAGTAAATCGGTTAATAAACCATGTTTGGATAGTAATAAGCCGATTATTTACTCATCGAGATGGCGGGGTCGGAAATAGCACTCACGGCAGTGCGATTGCAATGGCAATGAGAGGGATTCCTAGGAAGGATGGGGTTGCGAATTGGTCGAAAAAGCTTGCTATCATGGTCAGTTTCAAGGTTCAGTTTTATGTTTTTCTTCATTTATTGGTGTTGGTTCGTTTGGTGCTGTGTGACCTAAGACCTTGGTTGGGATAATAGTGAGGAAGACGATTCATGAAAATACTAGAATTGCGAATCAAGGGTTGGGGTTGAGTTGAGGCATTTCACTAGAGGTGGTCGGTAGCCACCAACCTTTAGGTTAAAGGGCCAACGCTTTTGTCCATAATTAGCTTTCTAGTGAGGCGTCTTCTAGTATTAATGAGGATCAGCTTTCGAAGTGTTCTAGTGGCACAGCCTCGACTACAATAGGCATAAAGCTATGGTTGGCGCCACAGATTTCAGAGCATTGTCCGTAAAATACACCTGGGCGTGAGGCAATGAAGGCAGTTTGATTTAGTCGTCCGGGTACTGCGTCTATTTTAACACCTAAGGATGGAACAGCTCAAGAGTGCAACACATCTTCTGCGGACACCAAGACACGAATTGGTGATTCTATCGGAACCACTATCCGGTGGTCCGTCTCTAGGAGCCGGAATTGGCCTGGGGTGAGATCTTGAGTTGGGATCATATAGGAGTCGAACCCCAAGTCTTCGTAGTCGGTATATTCGTAGCTTCAATATCATTGATGTCCTATAGCCTTGATTGTTAGGTGGGGGTCGTTAATCTCGTCTATAAGATATAAAATACGAAGGGAGGGGAGGGCAATCAAAACTAGAATAACAGCTGGTAGGACTGTTCATACAATTTCGATTTCTTGGGAGTCCAAAATATATTTATTGGTAAGCTTGGTTGAGACCATTGCAACAATAATATAGAGTACTAAGATGCTAATTAAGAGTACAATTATTAGGGCGTGGTCATGGAAGTGAAGAAGTTCTTCTATAACGGGTGATGCCGCGTCTTGGAATCCTAATTGTGTGGGGTGTGCCATTAAGCCCTGGGCTTAAGACATACAGGGATTTAACCTGCAATTTCACCTCGACAAGGTGATGTAATATGCACATTTTACTAATGTCTTTATAAGAAAGTGACAGAGTGGTTATGTGACTGGCTTGAAACCAGTACATGGGGGTTCAATTCCTCCCTTTCTCGTTAGTTTGATTGAACTTGTACAAATGCTGGTTCCTCGAATGTGTGGTATGGTGGAGGGCAGCCGTGGAGTCATTCTACGTTCGTCATGGTTAACTCTACTGAGGATACTTCTCGTTTGGCGGCGAAGGCTTCTCAGAGGATAAATAGGAACATGATTACCGCTACTAATGAGATGAGTGACCCGATAGAAGATACTGTATTTCATAGGGCATAAGCGTCTGGGTAGTCAGAGTACCGTCGTGGTATCCCTGCCAGGCCTAGGAAGTGTTGTGGGAAGAATGTGAGGTTCACGCCAATAAACATAATTCCAAAGTGAATTTTTGTTCAAGTATCATTTAAGGTGTATCCTGAGAAGAGTGGGAATCAGTGCACGAAGGCTGCCATGATGGCAAATACAGCACCCATTGACAGTACATAGTGGAAGTGAGCAACTACGTAATATGTGTCGTGGAGAACAATGTCAAGTGATGAGTTAGCTAACACAATTCCTGTTAATCCCCCTACTGTGAAAAGGAAAATAAATCCTAGCGCCCATAGCATAGGAGTCTCTCATTTGATAGAGCCTCCGTGAAGCGTGGCAAGTCAGCTGAATACTTTTACACCAGTTGGGATAGCAATAATCATTGTTGCGGATGTAAAATAGGCACGGGTGTCTACGTCCATTCCGACAGTGAACATATGGTGGGCTCAAACGATAAACCCAAGGAGGCCAATGGCCATCATGGCTCAAACCATCCCTATGTAACCAAATGGTTCTTTTTTACCGGCATAGTAAGCCACGACGTGTGAAATGATACCAAACCCGGGTAAAATAAGAATATAAACCTCTGGGTGGCCAAAGAATCAGAATAAGTGTTGATACAAGATTGGGTCTCCTCCCCCTGCCGGGTCGAAGAATGTAGTATTAAGATTACGATCCGTGAGAAGCATTGTAATTCCAGCAGCTAGGACTGGTAGTGAGAGGAGGAGAAGGACGGCTGTTACTAGTACGGCCCACACAAAGAGGGGTGTTTGATATTGGGAGATGGCTGGGGGTTTCATGTTGATAATTGTGGTAATGAAGTTGACCGCACCTAAAATTGATGAGACACCTGCCAGATGAAGCGAGAAGATCGTCAAATCTACTGATGCTCCTGCGTGGGCAAGATTGCCTGAGAGGGGTGGGTATACTGTTCATCCCGTTCCAGCCCCGGCTTCGACTCCAGAAGAAGCTAGCAGCAGCAGGAATGATGGGGGAAGGAGCCAGAAACTCATGTTATTTATTCGTGGGAATGCTATATCGGGGGCACCGATCATTAGTGGGATGAGTCAGTTTCCAAACCCTCCAATAAGAATTGGCATGACTATAAAGAAAATCATTACGAAGGCGTGGGCGGTAACGATGACATTATAAATTTGATCATCGCCTAAAAGTGACCCGGGTTGGCTTAGTTCGGCTCGAATAAGGAGGCTTAGGGCAGTCCCCACTATTCCGGCTCAGGCACCAAATACAAGATAAAGGGTACCAATGTCTTTGTGGTTTGTAGAAAAGAATCAGCGCGTAATTGCCACAGGTAGGGTAGCCGAGCGTTTAGGCGGTGTAGCCCCGAAGACAGAGGTTTAAGTCCTCTCCCTATCACAGCCCCGTGGTGGAGAAACATATTGGATTGCAAATCCAGAGACGCAGAGTAATACCCTGCCGGGGCTTTTCCCGCCTTTCTCGGCTAACGGCGGGAAAAGTAGATGGATGCTCGCTGGCTTGAGCGCTTAGCTGTTAACTAAGAGTTTGTAGGATCGAGGCCTTCCCATCTAGAAAGGCCTTAGTTTAATAAAAACGTTTGATTTGCAATTAGAAAATGCAAGATAGACTCTTGTAGGTCTTATCAGGGACTAGAAGATTTTCACTTCTGCTTAGGGCTTTGAAGGCCCTTGGTCTGATGCTATCCTAAGTCCCTAGGTAACTAGCATCGCAATGGTGGGGGATACTGGCAGGAGACCGAGTGCCATTGTGGTAAATAGGGCCAGGGGCAGAGCGGCTTGAGTCGTTTGGACTCGTCAGGGGGTGGTTGCGGGAGCGGTATTAGGGGAGATGGTGAGGGTTATCGCGTAGCAAAGTCGTAAATAAAAGTACAGACTGAGGAGGGCGGCTAAGGCCATAATGGTGGCAGTGATGGGGAGGCTCTGCTTCGCCAGCTCCTGCAGGATCAACCACTTTGGTATAAAACCTGTAAGAGGGGGTAGTCCCCCAAGCGACAGCAGTACTAGGGCAGCGGTCGTGGTCAAGATCGGGCTCTTCGATCAAACGACTGCGAGAGTGCTGACCTTTGTAGCAGATGAAACTTTCAGGGTGAGAAATGCTGCGGATGTTATGAAGATATACGTCAACAGCGCGAGGAGGGTGAGGTGGGGGGCATATTGTAGAATGATAATTATTCAGCCTATATGGGCAATTGAGGAGTAGGCAAGAATTTTTCGCAGCTGGGTCTGGTTTAGGCCGCCCCATCCTCCGACGAGGGTTGATATTAGTCCTAGGGCTGTTAATAGTAGGGGGTCAATGGTTTGGGCTGTTTGGATAATAAGGGCAAGCGGTGCAAGTTTTTGTCAGGTCGAGAAAATCAGGCCTGTTAAAAGGTCTAATCCTTGCAGGACTTCGGGCATCCAGAAATGTATGGGTGCTAAACCAATTTTAAATGCTAAAGCGGTAATAATTATTGCGCTGGCAATGGGGTTTGACATGTTGTTTATATCCCACTCTCCTGTAATTCACGCATTTGTCGTGCTCGCAAACAGGATTATGGCTGCTGCGGTGGCTTGGGTTAAGAAGTACTTCGTGGTTGCTTCTACTGCACGGGGGTGGTGGTGCTGTGCTATTAGGGGGATATTCCCCCCGGGGGTGATTTCCAGGCCTATTCAAGCTAGCACCCAATGAGAGCTAGCGAAGGTAAGGGTAGTCCCCAAGCCTAGGCTGGACAACAGGATTATTAGTACGTAGGGATTCATTGATGGAGGAGGGATTTTAACCGTCATTTTCGGGGTATGGGCCCGAAAGCTTATTTAGCTGACCCCATCTTAGAAAGTGGTGTAGAGGAAGCACTAAGAGTTTTGATCTCTTGGGCATGGGTTCGACCCCCTTCTTTCTAAGAACTGAGGGGATTTTAACCCCTATTAGCCACTCTATCAAAGTGGTCCCTGGGCATTCGGGCACAGTTCCTGGGCTAGAGCTGTGGGGGAAGCCCCGCCAGTGCGATTGGGAGGGAAATGTGTCATAAGACAAGGGCTAGTGTGAGGGGAAGAAAGTTCTTCCACACGAGATGTATAAGTTGGTCGTATCGAAATCGGGGGTACGAGGCCCGGACCCATAGGAACATAACTGAGAGGAATGAGGCTTTGATTATGAGACCAAATTTTGTCAGCTCCGGCATGCCCGCAAAATGGGATGTCCCCAGAAATAACACGGCCGAAAGGGTATTCATGAGGAGGATGTTCGCGTACTCGGCGAGGAAAAATAGGGCGAAAGGTCCCCCTGCATACTCAACGTTGAAGCCTGAGACAAGCTCTGACTCACCTTCGGTCAGGTCAAAGGGTGCTCGGTTAGTCTCTGCCAGGGTTGAGATATACCATATTGCGGCCAGAGGTCATGCAGGGGCCAACAGTCAGATGCTTTCTTGGGCTGTATTAAACGTCTGGAGGGTGTAGCCCCCAGAAAAGATAATGACTGAGAGGAGGATAAGCCCGAGGCTTACTTCATAGGAAATTGTCTGAGCCACCGCCCGCAAGGCCCCAATCAGTGCATACTTTGAGTTCGACGCTCAGCCTGACCCAAGGATGGAATATACTGCAAGGCTCGAGAGGGCCAAAATAAATAGGACGCCCAGGTTGAGATCAATACGGGGGTAGGGGATGGGTAGGGGTGCTCATAGGGCCATGGCCAGAGTCAGTGCAAGGATAGGAGTGGCCAGAAAGAGGAAGGGGGATGAGGTGGAGGGACGGACGGGTTCTTTAATGAACAATTTGACCCCGTCAGCGATGGGTTGCAGGAGGCCGTAAGGTCCTACTACATTGGGGCCCTTCCGTAGCTGCATGTAGCCTAATACTTTCCGTTCAAGAAGGGTCAGGAAGGCTACAGCCAATAGTACTGGAACAATATAGGCAAGGGGATTAACTAGGTGACTTATTAGAGTGTTTAGCATAAACTGGGAAGAGGATTTGAACCTCTGGTTTAAAGGGCTTAGGCCTTTCGCAATTTACCATGCTCTGCCACCCCAGTATGTCCTTATCTCGGACGGTAGGGGCTTTGGCCCTCCCTTTACTTAATTTATTTGTTTTCATCAATTAGGGGCGGGGCATGCTTCAAGTATGGGCCCCTCTTTTCCGATCCTTTCGTACTAGGAAAAGTAGCGCTACAGATAGAAACTGGACTGGATTGCTCCGGTCTGAACTCCGGTTAGGTAGGACTTTAATCGTTGAACAAACGAACCCTTAATAGCGGCTGCACCATTAGGATGTCCTGATCCAACATCGAGGTCGTAAACCCCCTCGTCGATATGGACTCTGGGAGAGGATTGCGCTGTTATCCCTAGGGTAACTTGGTTCGTTGATCGGCTTTTTAGCCGGATCACTTTTGGTCAGATGTTCTGCGGCTTAGAGATGTATCTCTTAGCTTTGGGTTTTAACCCAGTCCACTCGGAGGCTTTTTTCTCCTCCGTGGTCGCCCCAACCGAAGGTAAAACTTCATTGGCCACTAAGTTCTTGCCCTTTAGGGGGTCGTTTAACGTGGTTGGATTTTGTACCTTAAGCTCCAAAGGGTCTTCTCGTCTTGTATAATTATACCCGCTTCTGCACGGATAGATCAATTTCACTGACTGGAGGGGGGAGACTATAAGCCCCTCTTTTTGGTGCATTCATACAGGTCTCTATTTAAGAGACAAGTGATTGCGCTACCTTTGCACGGTCAAAATACCGCGGCCGTTGAACCCGTAGTCACTGGGCAGGCTGGACCTCCTATACTCAATATAGTTGCAGGAGGCGATGTTTTTGGTAAACAGGCGAGGCTTGTGTTTGCCGAGTTCCTTCCCCCTCTTTTAGTCTTTCCTTTATAATAGCACTCCAGTGTGGGGTTAACGATTGTTTAGTTGTGAGTTCTTCTTGGGGTCTGTACTATTCACACTACCCTCTTGGGTTGGGTTCGTTAAGTTCCAGTGGTTAGTCCGATCTGGCTTACACTTGTGCTGGGAGAAGAGCAGGTCTTCTTGTTACTCATTTTAGCATAATCTCTTCCATGTTGGCATGGGTTGGCCTGATATAATTAGGGGAGTAAGATTTTTTATCGGTATAATAAACTTCTTTCTGCCTGAGCTTTAACGCTTTCTGTTTAGGTGTTTGCCTTTAAGGGCCCACTAGAACAGCATGTTTTATATATTATGATCTTTATCCTCCTGCAAAGGTTGTATCCTTTGTTAAAGGGGCTGTACCCCCTTTAACTAACTCTCCCACATTTCCCTGAGTGCCTTAGCGGTGTATTCTCTGGCTTGGGGTGTGCGAGGCTGAACTTCTATCCACTTCTCAGGCAACCAGCTATCACCAGGTTCGGTAGGTCTGTCACTTCTACCCGGAGCTCTTCCCACTCTTTTGCCACAGAGACGGGTTAGCCCTAAATCAATATAGGCTGTCTCGGGGTAGCTCACCTGGTTTCGGGGTTTCAAACTAAAGGTCTCTTCGCTTGAGGGTGCTGGCTAAATCATGATGCAAAAGGTACAAGGTTTAGTCTTTGTTTTTCGTTGCTTATATGGGTTGTTTCACTTCTCTTTCAGCTTTCCCTTGCGGTACTTTTTCTATTGCTTTGGGTTGAGCCTTTTCCGTCTCCCGTACTCAGGCAAAAAAATGGTTTAATTTATGGTGTTGGGCCGTGTTCTATTATGAATATCGTCAGGTTATGTAAATAATTAAGCTAGCTGGTTGGCTCAGGGTGATTCAACTTGCATGGATGTCTTCTCGGTGTAAGTGAGATGCTTAACTAACTCAGCCACGCCCTGAATTTAATCCAAGTGCACCTTCCGGTACACTTACCATGTTACGACTTGCCTCCCCTTGTCAGCGCTCTGTTGTTAGGTAGCTTTATTGCATTTCGACAGGGGAGAGTGACGGGCGGTGTGTACGCGCCTCAGAGCCGGGTTCAAAAGGACACTCTGCTTCCTTTTTACTACTAAATCCTCCTTCAAGCACTAATTTCACGTTGCATGTCCGTAGTGTTCTATTGTAGAAAATGTAGCCCATTTCTTCCCGCTTCGTACGCTACACCTCGACCTGACGTTCTGGGTTGTGCCCATTTTGCTTACTTTTATTGCCTTCACAGGGTAAGCTGACGACGGCGGTATATAGGCTGGGGTGGCTAGAAGTGGTGAGGTTTAACGGGGGTTATCGGTTCTAGAACAGGCTCCTCTAGGGGGGGTCTAAGGCACCGTCAGGTCCTTTGGGTTTCAAGCTAATGCTTGTAGTACCCGGGCGGACGTCTAATTGTAGTTGGACGTCTAGGTTTACGGCTGAGCATAGTGGGGTATCTAATCCCAGTTTGTTTCTCAGTTTTCGTGGGGTCAGGTGGGCTCCATTAAAGCTACTTTCGTATAATTGGGCTTCGGACACCTAGAAGCGTATGACAGCCAAAGGGCCATTTGGCTTTATTGTTATGCTTTCCTTAACCACCCTTTACGCCGTGTATTATTAACTAGGGCCTCTCGTTTAACCGCGGTGGCTGGCACGAGTTTTACCGGCCCTCTTAACCCTGACTGAGTCAAGTTTTCACTTATGGCTTAATATCTATCACTGCTGAATTCCCTTGGGGGTGTGGCTCGGCCAGGCGTCTTGGGCTAAAAACTTGTGCCTGATGCCCGCTCCTCGTCCCCGGGCAGGGGATTAAGGGCGTACTCACGGGGTTGCGGAGACTTGCATGTGTAAGTTGGGCTAGAGCTAATAATAAGGTCAGGACCATGCCTTTATGCGTGCGGAGCTTCTCAGGGCCCATCTTAACATCTTCAGTGTTATGCTTTGTATAAAGCTACGCTAGC